TATGTATTTATTTGAAAAGTTTATGTACCTGTATTTGTTTTGTACTATCTGTATAAATGGGTAATAGTGAATTGTAAAAAATAATGTTTTTTTTGAATGTTGAAGTTATAATAATTACTTATATATATATAAGCAATAATTAATTAATACTTGATTTTTTTATCTAAAAAAAAAGATCTATATTACAATAAGAATTAAATTAACATTCGTTCCATTTATATAACTGGTATGCTATATTTAGAGAGAGTTTATATACATATATAAATAATTTATATAATATGGTGAAATATATTATATAAATTATTTATTATATAATAAATTAATGTTTAGTCAACTTAGTTGAATAATAGGTATTTACTTAACTATAAGTTATTATTATATAATATAATGAATTACAATAAAATAAATTGGTGGAATTAATAAAATATTATTGTTGAAATAGTATTTATTAATATGATAAAGTAACAGTATCTTAAAGATCTCATTTTATAAATTTAAAAAATAAAATGAGATCTTTAAGATACTGTTACTATATAATAGAAGGGTAAATTATTATTATGGGGTGAATTCGTTACCTTTCCCATTTTTTTTTTCATTATGAATTGAGAGAGTGTTGAGATGTCTAAGGGTTATTAGACAGTTATTTGATTTAATTGGGTTGGAATTAAATCGTTAAAAATAACAAAAAGTTCAGGGCTGGAAGCCCTCAAGGGACGTAAAATTAAGAAGAAAATGCTAAGCAAATGGCATTATTGTGGGAGGGGTACCGTGAATTTTTTTACTTTTTTTGTTAGTTGGATGAGATTTTATTTGATGATATGACATTATTCCTACGCTTCAGTAAGACTATATCCTGTAGGTTTTATTCTTGCTTACTTTGTTTATTTTAACTTTATTTTATATGTATATTTTTGTGTAATTAGTGATATAATTATTCCTTAAGGGTTGATTATTTAATATTGATGATTTGCAGTATGAGAATTTATTTTTTAGGTTTCCTTAGATTTAGTGATAGTTTTAAGTATTGGTAAAATTTGTGCCAGCAACCGCGGTTATACAATAGATGTAAATAAACATTCATAGATTCGTAGTTATATATGCAGATATATAATGTATTTTGTTTATTTTATGGTGAAATTTGAATTTTCTATTAATTATTTTTTTTTGTATTTTGAAGCTATGAAATCTTTTATATTAAACTAGGATTAGATACCCTATTATTAGAGATGTAAAATTTTTATTCTTGAGTAGTATTAGTTGTGATCTTGAAACTTAAAGAATTTGGCGGTATCTTAGTCCGTTTAGAGGAATCTGTTCCGTGATCGATAATCCGCGCTGGAACTTACTTAGTTGAGGTTTATATACCGCCGTTTTACTGAAAATCTTTTTAGAGTTAGTAATTTTCTTTTTTTTAGTTAGATTATATTTCAGGTCAAGGTTTAATTTATAATTAAGTGGAAATGGATTACAATAATTTTTGATTATACGGATGATTAGTTGTAATATTAATGTGAAGGTGGATTTAATAGTAATTTTATTTAGTATATTGAGATGATTAAGGCTCTAAGATGTGTACACATCGCCCGTCGCTCTCGTTATTTAAGATGAGATAAGTCGTAACATAGTAGTGGTACTGGAAAGTGTTGCTAGAGTGATAGTCAAATCACTTTGAGGAGAAAATTTCGTTTACATTGAAATTATTGTCGTGCAATTCGATATGATTTGATAATATGATGTTTATATTTATTTATAGGTTTATTTTAATGAAATATCTTATTGTTATTGTATTGATTATTGATTTAATTATTTTATGATAGTTTAATTGTACTGTAAAGGGTATCTTATATTTATATAAAGTAAATTTTGTTTATTGTACCTTGTGTATCAGGGTTTATTTAAATTATTTATATATTTTATTTTTCCCGATTTTAGGAGAGTTAATAAGTTATTATGGTTATTGTTTAATAAATATCAGTAATATTTATTGGTGGTGAAATGTTATGTCGATCTTAAGGGTGTCTGGTTTCTTGGGAAATAAATTTAATTTATGTATTTTTTGTTAGATTTTATTAGTTTATAATATCTACTTTAATTTATGCGAATATCTTAGGGGATTATCTTTAAGATATAATTTTATAATTTATTTTTCTTTTAGGTTGTGTTGGGTTTAGGAATAATTATTATTTTAAGTATGTTGAAATATAATTTTTTTATTAAGTGGATTTTCTTGGGATGAATTTAGGTTATTTACTGAGATGTTATCTTTAATAAGTTTATATTTTTATTTATGATGGAATTAGTATATTTTGTTTTAAGTTGTATTTTGATTTATGTTAAGTTATAATTAGGAATTCGGCAAAGTTGATTTATTCGTTTGTTTAACAAAAACATTTCTTCTTGATTTTAATCTGAAGTATGACCTGCCCGCTGATTAATATTGAAGGGCCGCGGTATTGTGACCGTGCGAAGGTAGCATAATCATTAGTTTTTTAATTGAAGGCTGGAATGAATGGTTGGACGAGATAAAGGCTGTCTTGTTATTAGTGTTTTAGAATTTAACATTCAAGTTAAAAGGTTTGAATGTTGTTATGGGACGAGAAGACCCTATAGAGTTTAATAATATGAATACTGTATTTGTGTTGGATTATTAGTTTAGATTTTAATATTATTTTGTTGGGGCGATAGTGAGGATAAAGTAACCCTTATTTATATTATTGGTACTGATTTGTATTATTTTGATCCATTATTTGATGATTATAAGATTAAATTACCTTAGGGATAACAGCGTAATTTTTTTGGAGAGTTCTAATTGATAAAAAAGATTGCGACCTCGATGTTGGATTGAAGATAATTATTGGTGAAGAAGTTAATATAATTAGGTCTGTTCGACCTTTAAAATCTTACATGATCTGAGTTCAAACCGGTGTGAGCCAGGTTGGTTTCTATCTATAATGTATTAAATATTTTAGTACGAAAGGACCAAGTATTTAGAATAATTTTTTGTTTATTGATTATTAGTAATTATTTTGGCAGATAAGTGCAACGGATTTAGAATTCGTACATGTAGTAATATAATTCTACAGGTAATAGTGGATATTTTTGTTATTTTATTGTTATATTAGTTTTGTTGATTTTTGTCATGGTTGGTGTGGCTTTTCTAACTTTACTTGAACGAAAAGTTTTAGGCTATATTCATATTCGTAAAGGTCCTAATAAGGTTGGTTTTATAGGTGTTTTACAACCTTTTAGTGATGCTGTGAGGCTATTTATTAGGGAGCAGAATTTCCCGTTGGTTTCTAATTATATTTCTTATTATTTTGCTCCTATTTTTAGTTTATTCTTGTCTTTATTGGTTTGATTATTAATTCCTTATTTGACTGGGTTTTTAACTTTTAATTTTGGTGTATTGTTTTTTTTGTGTTGTACAAGAATAGGTGTATACACTGTTATGATTGCTGGTTGGGCTTCTAATTCTAATTACGCTTTATTGGGAGGTCTTCGGGCTGTGGCACAAACTATTTCTTATGAGGTAAGTTTAGCTTTGATTTTATTATCTTTTATCTTTTTGGTTAGTAGATATGATTTATTGTATTTTTATGAATATCAATCAGATATCTGATTAATTTATTTGTTTTTACCTTTGTCTTTTATTTGATTTATTTCTTGTTTAGCGGAGACTAATCGTACTCCTTTTGATTTTGCTGAGGGGGAGTCTGAATTGGTGTCAGGATTTAATGTTGAGTATAGAGCAGGAGGTTTTGCTCTAATTTTTTTGGCTGAATATGCTAGAATTTTATTTATGAGATTATTATTTTGTATTTTATTTATTGGTGGTGATGTTGATTCAATAGTGTTTTATTTTAAGTTGGTTTTTATTTCTTTTGTGTTTGTTTGGGTTCGAGGCCCTATGCCTCGTTATCGTTATGATAAGCTTATGTATTTGGCTTGGAGGAGATATTTGCCAGTTTCTTTAAATTATTTAATTTTTTTTTTTGGGTTGAAAGTATCCTTGTTTTCTCTTTTGTTTTAGTGAATTAATTTAAGTATAAGTTAATAGAGGAATTTAACCTCTTATTTATGCTTTCAAAACATACTTTTTCAATTTTAACTTATTTGATAAGGGTTTCTCATATTTTAGTAATGAGAGGGATTATAAGGTAATATCTAAAGTAAACTGTAGTTAATAATTGTCCTGTAATGATGTAAGGCTCTTCTACTGGTCGTGCTCCAATTCATGTTAGTAAAATTACAGTGTTTGTTATTGTTCAAAAGTATACTTGATTAATAGGATAAAATTGGATTCTTCGAAAATTGGATTTATGTAATGGTATAATAAATAGAATGGCAATTGATATGACCAGGGCAATTACTCCTCCTAATTTGTTAGGAATTGATCGTAAAATTGCATATGCAAATAGAAAATATCATTCAGGTTGAATATGGATAGGGGTAACTAAAGGATTAGCCGGTGTGAAGTTGTCAGGATCTCCAAGAATATAAGGTTCCTTGAGTGATAAAATAGATAATATTATAAATATAATAACGAATCCAACAATATCTTTTGTTGTGAAGTATGGATGGAAGGGAATCTTGTCAATGTTTCTATTTAATCCTATAGGATTATTTGATCCTGTTTGATGAAGAAATAATAAATGAATTAATACTAGTGCTGTAATAATAAATGGTAATAGAAAATGCAAGGTAAAGAATCGATTTAATGTGGCGTTGTCTACAGCAAAACCCCCTCATACTCATTGTACTAGGTCAGTACCTAAATATGGCACTGCAGATAAAAGATTAGTAATTACAGTGGCTCCTCAAAAAGATATTTGTCCTCAAGGTAGAACATATCCTACAAAAGCTGTAGCTATAGTGATGAATAAAATTAGTACACCTACAAATCAGGTATGTATTAATTTGAATGAAGTATAGTACAATCCACGACCAATATGTAAATATATGCAAAGGAAAAATACAGATGCACCATTGGCATGTAAGATTCGTAGTAATCATCCATAATTTACATCTCGACAAATATGTGCTACTCTAGAGAATGCTTGTTCAATATTGGGGCTATAATGTATAGCTAAAAATATTCCTGTTAGAATTTGTATTACTAGACAAACTCCTAATAATGATCCAAAGTTTCATCATGTTCTAATATTTGAGGGTGTTGGAAGGTCAATTAAGGCATTGTTGGCAATTTTAAATAGTGGGTGATAAGTTCGTATAGATTTATTCATTAGTATATTTGTCGCAGAGGTCCTTTCGAGATGTTTGTAATTTTTACTACTGCAATAAGAGTTAAAAAGAGGTACGAGGCTAATAAGATGGTGATTAGTCTTCTAGAGCCATTATATAATTTTATTAGAAGTAAAATATTTTCGTTATTTATGATTATTTCTTGGTTGGTTAAATCTATATTATTTTGTGGTATTCTTATTATTATTGTTGTTATGAATGTAGTTAGTACTATTCTTGTTATTATTATTTTTGTGGATAGATTAAATATTTCATTTGATGCTAGTCTTGTTACGTAGATGAATAACACTAATATCCCTCCCAAGAAAATCAGGAATAGTACGTAGGAAAATCAAAATGTTTGGACTATTAATCCTCTAATTAGACATATAATTACTGTTTGTATTAGTAGGATTAATCCTATAGCTAAAGGATGATTAATTTGTATGAATATTATTCTTACTAGAATTCTTGCAATAATAAGTATTTTTTTAATATCAAGGAATAGTTTATTTAAAATATTAATTTTGGGGATTAATGATAAGTGTATTCTTTTCTTTGAAGTTTTAAAAGATACTCTTAATTTTGGCTTACAAGACCAATATTTTTTTTAAATTATTAAAACTAATGTTGATATATTATTTATTTTTTATATTTTTTAGTGGTATTTGGGTGTTTTCATCTAATCGTAAACATTTATTAATCACTTTATTAAGACTAGAATTTTTAGTATTGATTTTATTTTTTAGTTTATACATTTATTTGAATACAATTAATTATGAGTTATATTTTAGTGTAGTATTTTTAACGTTTTCTGTATGTGAAGGTGCTTTAGGGTTATCTATTTTAGTTTCGATAATTCGTGGGTATGGAAATGATTATTTTCAATCCTTTAGATTATTACAATGTTAAAATTCATATTTATGTTATTTTTTATAATCCCTTTGTGTATAATTAGGAATTTTTGATGGTTAGTTCATTCTTTGTTTTTTTTGATGACTTTTTTGTTTTTATTTATGGTTAATTCTTGCATGGGTTGAAATAATTTAAGTTATTTTTTTGGTAATGATTCTATTTCTTTTGGTTTAATTCTTTTAAGATATTGGGTGTGTGTTTTAATAATTATGGCTAGAGAATCTATTTATCGTTTTAATTATTATTCTAAGTTTTTTGTTTTTTTAATTATTTTTTTAATATTAATATTGTTTTGTACTTTCAGATCAATTAATTTGCTTTCATTTTATTTATTTTTTGAGGGTGGATTAATTCCCACTCTTTTTTTGATCTTGGGTTGAGGGTATCAACCTGAGCGTCTCCAAGCTGGTATTTATTTATTGTTTTACACTTTGTTGGCTTCATTGCCGTTTATTAATTGGCATTTTTTTGTTTATGGTTGTATTGAGTCTTTGATATTTATTTATTTTGTGGATGTATGTATTTATAACTGAATATTTTATTTTTGTATAATTTTTGCCTTTTTAGTAAGGATGCCTATATTTATAGTACATTTATGATTACCTAAAGCTCATGTTGAAGCTCCCATTAGCGGTTCAATAATTTTAGCTGGTGTATTGTTGAAGTTAGGGGGCTATGGATTAATGCGAGTTATTAGTTTATTGATTTCCTTTGGGTTTGGATTAAATTATATTTGAATTTCTATTAGATTAATGGGTGGTATTTTGGTTAGTTTTATTTGTATACGTCAAACTGATTTAAAGGCTTTAATTGCATATTCTTCTGTTGCTCATATGGGTATAGTAATTGGTGGCTTAATAAATATGACTTATTGGGGGTTTTCAGGGGCTTATATTTTAATAATTGCTCATGGGTTATGTTCTTCTGGGTTATTTTGTTTGGCGAATATTTCTTATGAACGATTAGGAAGTCGAAGAATTTTAATTAATAAGGGGTTAATGAACTTTATGCCTAGAATGACTTTATGATGATTTTTATTGAGATCTTGTAATATAGCGGCTCCTCCCTCTCTCAATTTACTTGGTGAAGTTGAATTGTTAAATAGATTAGTAGGTTGATCATGATTAAGAATACTAACTTTAATATTTTTGTCTTTTTTTAGTGCTGTTTATACTTTATATATATATTCTTATAGACAACATGGAATATTTTATTCAGGTGTTTATTCTTGTTCTTTAGGATATGTACGTGAATATTTGTTATTGTTATTACATTGAGGCCCATTGAATATAATTATTTTAAGGAGTGACTTGTTAATAATTTGCTTAAGTAGTTTAATTTTAAAATATTGATTTGTGGTATCAGTGATATAGTTATTATCTTAGGTTGTGATATATTTATCTATTTGTTTTATTAGATTTGTTTTTTTATTTTTTATGAGAATTTGTATGTTTATTATTGGGTTTTACTTTAGTTTAAATGATTTAAGTTATTTTGTTGAGTGGGAGTTAATTTCCTTGAATTCCAGTATAATTGTTATGACTTTATTATTTGATTGAATATCTATAATTTTTATAGGCTTTGTTTTATTTATTTCGTCTTTAGTTATTTTGTATAGAAATTATCATATAAGTGGGGACTTGAATATTAATCGCTTTATTTTTTTGGTTTTAATATTTGTTATGTCAATAATGTTTATAATTATTAGACCAAATGTAATTAGTATTTTATTGGGATGAGATGGTTTAGGGTTAGCTTCTTATTGTTTAGTTATTTATTATCAAAATGTAAAGTCTTATAATGCCGGGATATTAACAGCTTTATCTAATCGAATTGGAGATGTTTCGTTATTGATGGTTATTGCTTGAATAATAAATTTTGGGAGATGGAATTATATTTATTATTTAGAGTGCTTTAAGAATTCATGAGAGATAGAGTTAATTTCTTATTTAATTGTTCTTTCAGCTGTTACTAAAAGAGCTCAGATTCCTTTTTCTGCTTGGCTACCTGCCGCGATGGCAGCTCCTACTCCAGTTTCTGCATTGGTTCATTCTTCAACATTAGTCACTGCTGGTGTTTACTTACTTATTCGTTTTAGACCTTTATTTGGAGATTACTTAAATATAATATTGTTATTAATTTCGGGCCTTACAATGTTTATGGCAGGATTAGGGGCTAATTTTGAATATGATTTAAAGAAGATTATTGCTCTTTCTACTTTAAGACAATTAGGATTAATAATAAGAATTTTATCAGTGGGATTAGCTGATTTAGCTTACTTTCATTTGTTAACCCATGCCTTGTTTAAGGCATTATTGTTTATATGTGCGGGTGTGGTTATTCATGGAATGAGGGATTGTCAAGATATTCGATTTATGGGTAATATAACTTTTCAAATGCCTTTTACTTGTTCATGTTTAATAGTATCTAATTTTGCTTTATGCGGAATACCTTTTTTGGCGGGATTTTATTCAAGGGACTTGATTTTGGAATTAGTATTTTTGAGATATGTAAATATTTTCAGTATTTTTTTATTTTTTTTTTCTACTGGCTTAACTGTTTGTTATTCTTTTCGTTTATTTTACTATGCGATGTGTGGCGATTACAATTTTAATTCATTTGGATCTTTGAGAGAATTTAATCTTGATATGATTTTGAGAATATGTAGATTATTATTTATGGCTGTAGTAGGTGGAAGTCTATTGAGTTGGGTTATTTTTCCGATCCCTATTTTAATTAATTTGCCTTTATATTTTAAGTTAATGGCTTTGGTAGTTAGATTTATAGGAGGTTGATTAGGATATATAATATGTAATTTGAACTTTTCCGCTATTTTGTTTTCTATTACAAATTCCACTATTTCTGAATTTATGGGTTCAATATGATTTATACCTTATATTTTTACTTATGGAGTAAGTCCTTATTCAATGTTATTGGGTTATGATTCCTTTAAATACTGTGATAGTGGTTGAAATGAATATATTGGAGGTCAAGGTATATTTATGATATTTATATATTTGGGTAGGATTAATCAATGATGACAATATAATAATCTAGGGGTTTTTTTTATTTTTTTTTGTTGTGAGTTGTTTTTATTATTATGACTAAATTTTACTTAAATAGCTTATAAGGTTAGAGTGTAACATTGAAGATGTTAAGGAAATATAAATATATTTTTAGGTATTTATAAAGTGTAACTTTTTTTTACAGTGAAAATGTAATGTTTTGAATATAAACTATATAAATAGAAACACAAACGGAATTAAACCGCTATAGTGATAAGTTAGCAGCCCTCACTTTACTTATATTTTCTTTAACTGGAATTTATATTCAATTATATTATTAACAGTAATATACCGCTTATTTGGTTTCAGTTAAAATAAGGATATATAATATCTAAGATTAGGTCGAAACTAATTGCAAATTTTGCTTCTTATTTAAGATAAATTGTGACCAATACTTTTTGATTGCAATTCAAATGTTATATTTAACTACTATCCTATAGAGCTCAATTAAGGGATCCCTGATTTCATTCATGATATAATCCTGTTAATAAAATAATCAAAAATATAAAGGTGATTATTAATCATCATTTTGGATTTGAGGCTGACAAGATAATAGTGGTTGGCAGGAGTAGGGCAATTTCTACATCAAAAATTAAGAAGATTACTGCAATAAGAAAAAATCGTAATGAGAAAGGTAATCGTGCTGAGTTCTTAGGGTCAAATCCGCATTCAAAAGGAGATCTTTTTTCTCGGTCTTCAATCGTTTTTTTTGAAAATGTTGAGGCAATTACTATAATAGCTGTGGATAGTGTAATAATAAATAATGTTATTATAATTATGATAATTATTTATCTTGTATTTCAAACTTTTTGATTGGAAGTCAAATATACTTTTTATATTAGATAAATTATCTACCTCATCAATAAATTGACGTATATAAAAATAATCATACAACGTCAACAAAGTGTCAGTATCAAGCTGCAGCCTCAAATCCAAAATGATGATTAGATGAAAAATGTATAACTAAATGTCGTAGAAAACATATAAGCAAAAAAGTTGTTCCGATAATAACGTGTAGTCCGTGAAAGCCTGTAGCTACAAAAAAGGTCGATCCATAAATGGAATCTGCAATTGTAAAAGATGCTTCAACGTATTCATAGGCTTGAAGAAGAGTAAAGTATAATCCTAGAATAATTGTGATAAGAAGTCCTTGAAATGTTTGTTTATGATTATTTTCTAATAACCCATGATGGGCTCATGTTACTGTTACTCCTGAAGCAAGAAGGATTGCAGTGTTTAATAATGGAATTTGTAATGGGTTAAATGGGTTAATTCCTGTTGGAGGTCATGTAGACCCAATATCAATGGTTGGGGATAATCTTCTGTGGAAGAATGCTCAAAAGAATGAAATGAAAAATAAGATCTCTGAAATAATGAATAAGATCATTCCTCACCGTAAACCCTTTATTACTATTTTTGTGTGCAACCCTTGATAAGTTCCTTCTCGGGTGATGTCTCGTCATCATTGGATTATTGTTAAAATTATAATTATTATTCCGATTAATATCAGTTCTTGATTATATATGTGGAATCATTTAATTATTCCTATTAATATAGTTAAAGCGCCCAATGCTCCTGTAATTGGTCAGGGTCTTTTGTCTACTAAATGGAAGGGGTGATTAGCATGATTTGTCATTAGTTGACTTCTCTAGAATATAATGTGCTTAATACTGCAAATACATATGATTGAATAATAGCTACAGCGGACTCTAATATTAATAAAGCAATTTGAGTTGTAATTAATAATGATAATAGGGTTAAATTTATATTAGGTCCAGTATTACCTAGTAATGTTATTAATAAATGTCCAGCAATTATATTTGCTGCTAATCGTACAGCCAAAGTCCCAGGTCGAATTATATTTCTAATGGTTTCAATGCAAACTATAAAAGGTATTAAAATAGGAGGGGTACCTTGAGGTACTAGATGAGTGAATATATGTTGGGTGTTATTAATCCAACCAAAGATTATGAATCTTAGTCATAAAGGTAAAGCTAAACTTAATGTTATTAATAAGTGACTAGTTCTTGTAAACACATATGGAAATAATCCTATGAAATTATTGAATATGATAATTGAAAATAATGAAATAAAAATAAGAGTTCTTCCGTTATTAATTTTATTTGTGCCAATAAGAGTTTTGAATTCTTTATGTAATGTGTATATTATTGTATTTCACAAAATTAAATGTCGAGTGGGGATTAATCAAAATCTTATTGGAATTAATATTATTCCGATAAATGTTCTTATTCAATTGAATGATAAATTTAAGATATTAGTGGATGGATCAAAAACGGAAAATAAATTTGTTATCATTTTCAGGTTAAATTTTTGATTTTTCTGGATGACTTTGTTATATCTTTGGTTGGATTAAATAGGTAATAATTTATAAGATTGAATATCAGTAAGGTGATGATAAATATAAAATATAATATTATTCAATTTAGAGGTATTATTTGAGGAATAGAAGACTATCTTTATAGATTACTTTAGATTGACATACTAGTGTTATATATATATTAACTAAATCTTCTTCATTAGAAGTAATTGCTAGTTACTATAATGTGGTTTAAGAGACCATTACTTGCTTTCAGTCATCTAATGTAAAAATTTATAATTCATGAGGTGAAATTTTTTGTGGAAATTCTTTCGATTACAATTGGTATGAATCTGTGATTTGCCCCACAAATTTCAGAGCATTGACCGAAAAATAAACCTGGACGATTAATAAAGAATCTAGTCTGATTTAATCGTCCAGGGGTTGCATCAGCTTTCACTCCCAATCTCGGCACTGTTCAGGAGTGTAATACATCTGCAGCGGTTACAATAATTCGAATAAATGTGTTAAAAGGTAATATTGTTCGATTATCAGTTTCTAATAAACGAAAATTGTTTAACGCATTTTCATTTTGAGGAATTATATATGAATCAAACTCAATATCAGTGAAATCCGAATACTCATAACTTCAGTATCATTGGTGTCCAATAGTTTTTAAAGTCAGAGTGGGATTGTTGATTTCGTCTATTAAATATAAAAGTCGTAAAGATGGAATCGCGATAAAGATTAAGATAATTGCAGGTAAAATTGTTCATGCAATCTCAATTAATTGACCTTCAAGTATGAATCGATTAATATATTTATTGTAGAATAAGGTTAACATTATGTATGATACTATGCTTAGAATTATTAATATAATTATTAAGGCGTGATCATGGAAATAGATTAGTTGTTCTATGATTGGGGATGATCTATCTTGTAAATTTATATTAGCTCATGTTGTCATTTAAGTTCTAATAAAAGGTTAATAGATTCTTTATATACGAAGCTTAAATCCGTTGCACTTATCTGCCATACTAGATATTTAATTTCTGTAATTGTAGGTAATTCTGAATATCTATGTTCTGCAGGTGGTAAATTTTGTAATCATTCAATTGAATTTCTTGTTTGTGTAGTAAATAAGGCTTGTCGATTTGTTCTTATTCTTTCTCATAAAATAAAGATAAATATTAAAATACTTACGAATGAAATTATTGATCCAATTGATGATATGACGTTTCATGAGGTATAAGCGTCAGGATAATCTGAGTACCGTCGTGGTATTCCAGCAAGACCAAGAAAGTGTTGAGGAAAAAATGTTATGTTTACTCCTAAGAATATAACTATAAATTGAATTTTTAATCATTTTGGGTTTATAGTTAATCCTGAAAATAAAGGGTATCATTGAACAAATCCTGCTATAATAGCAAACACAGCCCCTATCGATAGTACATAATGAAAATGGGCCACTACATAATAAGTATCGTGTAAAATGATGTCAATTGATGAATTGGCAAGAATTACACCTGTTAAGCCACCTATAGTAAATAGAAATACAAATCCTAATGATCATAAACAAGATGCACTGTATGATAATTGTGACCCATATACGGTTGCTAATCATCTAAAAATTTTAATTCCTGTGGGTACAGCAATAATTATTGTTGCTGAGGTAAAGTATGCTCGAGTATCTACATCTATCCCTACTGTAAATATATGATGAGCTCATACTACAAACCCTAATAAACCAATTGCTAGTATAGCGAAAATTATTCCTAAATTTCCAAAGGCTTCTTTTTTCCCTCTTTCATGACAAATAATATGAGAAATTATACCAAATCCTGGTAAAATTAAAATGTATACTTCAGGATGCCCAAAAAATCAGAATAGATGCTGATAGAGGATAGGGTCCCCACCTCCTGCAGGGTCAAAGAATGAGGTGTTTAAATTTCGATCTGTCAAGAGTATAGTAATAGCTCCAGCAAGTACGGGTAAAGACAAAAGTAATAGTAATGCCGTAATAACTACTGCTCAAACAAATAATGGAATTTGTTCAGGTTTTATGTTGATAGGTTTTATATTAATAGTTGTTGAAATAAAATTTACTGCACCTAAAATTGATCTAACCCCCGCAAGATGTAAGGAAAAAATTGCTAAATCGACAGATGCTCCTGCATGAGCAATGTTGCTTGCTAAAGGTGGGTAAACAGTCCAACCTGTGCCAACGCCTCTTTCAACTATACTGCTTGCGAGCAAGAAAGATAGGGATGGTGGTAATAATCAAAAACTTATATTGTTTATACGAGGAAAAGCTATATCAGGTGCTCCAAGCATTAGAGGAACTAATCAATTACCAAATCCTCCAATAAGAATTGGTATTACTATAAAAAAGATTATAACGAAAGCATGAGCTGTCACAATAACATTATAAATTTGATCATCTCCAATTAAAGATCCAGGCTGGCCTAATTCTGCTCGGATTAGTATACTTAAGGAAGTACCTACTATCCCAGCTCATGCGCCAAAAATGAAATAAAGAGTTCCAATGTCTTTATGATTGGTTGAGTATAATCAACGTTGAATAATGAGTAGAATGGCTGAGTAATAGGTGATAGATTGTAAATCTATATAGGGGATAAAGTCTCTTCTGCTAGGTTTTATATTCACAAATGATGCTAGATTGCAAATCTAGAGGAGTAAATAAAATGTTTACTAAGACTTAAAGAGATTCTTTATTTATAGCTTTGAAGGTTATTAGTTTAGTTTTAACTTAAAGCCTTACAGCTAATAAAAATTAATCATTATTGTACATAGCATTAAACCCATTGTTGATAGTGAAGCTAGAAAAAAATTTAATGTCTGAAAGTTTATTTTGGTTGGTCAGCTGAATCATTTAGTTTTGAGATATGTGATTAAAAATGTTAGATAACAAATTCGTAGGTAATAGTAAAGTGTAACTAACGATGCTAAGACTAATACTGTTCTCGTGATAGTTATGTTATTTAGGATCATGGGTTGAATAACAATTCATTTAGGAAAAAATCCTAAGAATGGTGGCAACCCACCTATTGATAGAAGTAGTGATAATATAATGAATTTTGTTTCTGTTTTATGATTTATTGACGTTAATTGGTTAATAAATGAAATTTTATGTTTATTTAAAGTTAGAATAATTGTTAGTGTCAGGATTATGTAAATTGTAAAATATGTCAATCAAATGTTTTTTCCTAATAAAATTGCTGCTAATATCCATCCTAGATGGTTAATCGATGAATAGGTTAAAATTTTTCGGGTTGAAATTTGATTGAATCCACCTATTGCACCAATAATTACTGTTCTTAGAATGAAAGTTATTCTGATTGGATTGATTCTGAACAGGTATGATGTTAGAATTAAAGGTGCAATCTTTTGAATCGTTATTAAAATGAAACAATTTATTCAATTTAATCCTTCTATCACTCTGGGGAATCATCAATGGAAAGGTGCAACTCCACTTTTTAATAAAAGCGGAATTACAATCAAAAATGATGACAGTGAGTTGGCAAATATTGGAATGCTTTCCAAAATTGTTTTTATGATTACTAGGAATAGTAACATCGATGAAGCCAGTGCTTGGATAAGAAAGTATTTTAGTGAGGCTTCTCTAGTGAATATATTTTTTGTAGTGGATATTAGGGGGATAAAAGATAGTAAGTTAATTTCTAAGCCTGTTCATACACCTAACCATGAGTTAGATGAAATTGAGATGAGAGTTCCTCCTACTAGGGTTAGTAGTAGAAGAATTTTTGTTGAGTTATTGGGCATTAGAGAAGAGAGTTCTTACTCTATTTATGGGGTATGAACCCATTAGCTTGGATTTAGCTGACTTTTCTTACATTAATACATTTTGGTGTATGGTGCACAAAAATTTTTGATATTTTGAGTAATAGTTTAATTCTGTTAAATGTAATGAAGGTATAGTCATACATTATACACCCTATCAAGGTATTCCTTTAAAAATTTCAGGCACTCCATT